ATTCTAGTATTAAGCGAAAGGTACGAAATAGAGTAAGGGGTGGCCCCAAAGCGGAATTGACTCCAAGATGGGTTTAAGAAGCATCGTAATATAACGCGGTGAATTGTTACGATGTGTGCCCGACGGATGGAGAATTTTTTGGTAAAGAAGGAAACGGAGTTTTGTGGTAGTCCGAAAAGATGAAGATAGTCACAGAAAGATAGGCATAAAAGAGGGGAAGGCTGAAGGCTTCAAGAGTCGCACGCGACGCTAATACAGTCTCAACGATCACTGGAAATCACTTGAAAGTACTTCCGGCTTCTTCAACTACTCTTTCCCGACTACCAGAACTGGAGATGTATTCTCTGATCCACCGGCTAGCTGGAACTTCTTCCATCCTCGTGTCCTCTTCTTGCTCGCTCTCCTGGTTTGGCCCGGCTGAACCTCCTTCTCTAGGCCTCCGTTGACCTGCTTCTTCCTTACTTCTTAAAGCAGAAAAGTGACGATGACGATGCCAAGCAAATTCCTAGCAGGGCTGCCGACACGCGAATTACGACCAAGCACTCCACCCCATAAAAATCCTTCAGTTCGATCTCTGACCGTGCTTTTCACATTGCCCTTGGAAGGAAAGGACACTCTCTGAGGCGCATCTTTGTATGTTAGATTTGAGAGCCTTTACTTGACTATTCCTATGAGTGGCTTACCACGCCACCACCTCCCAAAGTTAAGCCGTCTTCAATCGAAAGGAAAGATACGCGGCTACCAAGGTCTTCTCTCTCTTCAGCAGTCTTCCTAGCTACAATCCTTTAAGAAACATTATGTACAAGAGTACAGTGAAAAATGTATTTTATATTCTTATATATATTACAAGTCGGATCATGCAGACTGACGAGATACGTACTCCTCCTGTTCGAACCGGGGTTTGAAACCAAACTCCTCCTCAGGAGGATAGGAGGGATGGGGTTTCTCTCGCTTTTCTTGGCTTGCCGATCCTGTCATATAGGAAGTTCTTCCGTCTTGCCTGGTTGACCAGGCTACCCCTTCACTGATTCCATCTTTATAGCCTCAATCGAAACATCAATTCTATGACAAGTTTCCTCTATCCAAATCCTTCGTTTGAAGCATCTAATGCCACCCCCCCCCAAAGACTTCAATAAAAGGGCCTAAAGCGGGCACAGCAAGAACCCTCCATTCATCCGCTGCAGATCGTGCTCAAGCTAAAGAGGCTCACTTTATAGTAAAAGAATGCGCGAGCACGGACGCAAAAGCAAAAGACAATGGCTTTCTCCTCCCTTTCGCCTTCCTCTGAGCCAGACCCCCGCTGCAACCTTCGGACAGACAGAACTCGACAAAGTGAGTTCTCTTCCACGATCCGGTTGATTGCCTTGCTTGTCTAGTGTCACAGTTGTTGATTCGCAATCGGTTGAATCAAAAGAAGGCTCCTTTTCTTTTTGTCTCACACCAGCAGTTGAGATCGAAAAATCATAAGTAACGATTTAACATCGAATGAACTACTTTGTTAGCAGCGCCATCTCTCTTCAGAAAGCTCGAAACTGGTGACAAAGATTGACTTTCTTTTCTTTGGCAGGATGGGGTTGATGTTCAGTGGCTCCAATCCCGAATGGGTGTAGAATGGAAAAAGCTCGCATGCTCTAGCTGTAGCTCGGTTGAGGTCCCTCCCCAAGAGTTGTAGACCGGGCACATACGGGGTGCCCGCCTACGAGCAACTTATCTTGCATTCTAGTGAGTTCCGTTCACTTCCCATTTGCCTGGATTTAGCGAGCAGTTGGTTGATCACAGCTTCCTATCCGACTGCTAGTGAAGTCGATAGTTCTCGTTAGTAGGGGGGGCCCGTAAAGCTCATTTCGATGTTGCAGGGTAGGTCTCCGTCCCCGCCTCAAACTTGATGAGACAGATCGAGTAGGCAGATAGGTTGCTATGATCATTCCTTCGATCGTGTCTGACGTTCGGGTACGAGAAGCGAGGGGGGGCTTATAGCTTAAGAATCTGGGTAGCCGTCCAGGTCAAAGATGACTGCTACTCAACATCACTCCCAAACTTCGCATTGGGGAGATAAAGTTGCTTTGTCAATGCGAATTTCCCTTCATAAATAGCATTTTCTGTTTCACCTTGATTATAAGACCTCAAAATGGACTCTTTTTCCTGCTTTTTCTTACTCCCAACTGACAACAGGAAGAGGGGAACCGTCAGAGTGAAGAGTTGTTTGCCTGGCTCACTGCTATGACTATGATAGGAATGAGGAATGTCATTCCTCGCCCATTTACTAATTAATAGAAGGAAAGCGAGTATAGCACGTCAGAGAAAACTGTGAAGTTGATAGAAGCTCACGTCAGCTGCGTCTGAACTGCTGATAGCTGGATAAAGAAAGAGAGAAAAGACCCTGCTTACAAGCTAGAATAGGGAAGAGATGATGCGGCTACTAGGATAAGAGCGGGCCGACCTTAGAACAGGACTGCCTCTCGTCTTCAATCGAGGGGTTAAGAATTCCTTCTAGAACTAGAAGCACACTGAAGGTATGCCCCTTATTGACTGGAACAAATGAAATCCCGTGGGGCTTGGTCCAACCCGAAAGGAAAGCACCGGGAGAGTACACGGTTTTGCACGTGGAATGAATAATAGAATAGTCATCAAGAATCGTCTGATTACTCTACTAGATACGATCCCCTAGAAGAGGCCTAACTAGAGTGAGGCCTGGCCGAAGCCACAAGGCAAGGTTCTCTCGTGTTTTAGACAGGAATCAGGGGCTTCTGGGAGGTTTAAACGGGGTTTCCGGGGGGTACAAGCTGGTGTCCGAGTAGCGAATTCCTGAGTGAAAGTCGTGGTTGGGTTTGAAAGTATATACATAGATATGGAAGCGCCTTCTGTTGACTTCGACGTTGCGAAAAGGTGCCCCCAAGCCCGGGGATCTCTTAAGAAAGGGTAGGCGACTCCCTCATAGTTGGCTGCAAATGATCAGGTGGAGGCGGTTGAGATTTCATACACCTGATCATTTCGCAGCTATATGAGATGGACTTTTCTCATTTTTCAAGAGCCCTTATTAGTGAAAATCAATGAATGCCAATTCTCATCTATATGAAATGAACAATTCCACTTTTGATCTCCCCTAGTGCTTCTGTTAAGTGAACCACTAGGCTTGCTTCCCGCGCTATGCAACTACTAGGGAGTTTCATCTATGAAAAGGCTATTGCGATTTCAATGCTATTACTATGTTGTAAGGCTATAGCGATATGCGGTAGACTGAAGACTAACCTATTCTTGCCTTTGTTGAAAGCAATAAAAGACCGTACTGACTTCAATCAATGTCGATCGCTTAAGCAAGGACCCGGGAAGAAAGGAAAGTAACATATCTCTTTCTGTAGCTAGATGCCTCAGCAGCAGTTGCTTACGATAGCTCTCTCCCCCTCTGGGGCAAGTTCCATCCAGTTGCTTATAGACTAGACTACAGTCCACCGACAGTAGCGACGAGCCGTGCAAGGACGCAGGGATCAATCTCTTGCCCGAGACGGGCCCATCAATGAAATGAATGACGAGCTCTTAAAAGTGCTTAGAATGAATAGAGAACTGATAATTGATTGATAAGAAGGAATCAAATAAGATAACGAAATGACATAGCTTACTGCCCCCCCTTATTAATTAGTTAGGGCTATTGAGAGTCTTTCTTTAGGTTGATAGCATTCCAGGGCCTTTGTCGCTTTTTGCCATCCATGCTTTCTAAGTAGTCAGCCTCGGCCCCTCTTGCTCGGTATGGGCCTTCCCAGTTCGGGCCAAGCTTGCCTGCAGCCCATTCTTTGGTCTTTTCGAAGACCTTTCGAAGGACGAGGTCCCCTGGGAGGAATGTCCTATGCCTGACTTTCTTGGCATAGTACTTCATGAGCAGCTGCTGGTAGGCTGCTAGCCGAATTCATGCTTGCTCCCGCTTTTCCTCTACCAGGTCGAGATCTTGACAGAGTGCTTGCTCCTACCTTTCTTTCATAAAGCTTGCTCGACGCACTTTCAAGCTTTCTTTCGTTAGCTTCAGAATCATATTGCAGGAATGAATAAGCTTGACGAGACCCTAGTGTCATAGTCAAGAAGGTTGGTTGAAACTTCCAGGAAAGAACTTCGAATTGGAATCTATCCCGTTTACGAGGGGAAGTAGCGAAAGCACTTTACCTTACCGGGTGTGAATGAGAGAAGCTCGGATTCTGATGTAAGGAGGTGATAGAACGAGTTTACCGGAGTGAAAGGAGAGAAAGAAGGGGCTTTACCAAGTTTATGAGGCGAAGGAGTTTAGCTGACACAGCCATCGGATTGGTATACCTCCCACCCCATCGTCGAGAGGGAAACAGCCCGGATCACCAGCTAAGGCCCCTAAATGACCGCTCCGTGATAAAGGAGGTAGGGGTGCAGAGACAGCCAGGAGGTGTGCCTAGAAGCAGCCACCCTTGAAAGAGTGCGTAATAGCTCACTGATCGAGCGCTCTTGCTCAGGACAGGACGCAATGGCAGTTTCATCACAGGCTTCCCATTAGAAAGACTGAAAAGCAAAGAGATGGCAACTAGCTTACCGAAGTGGCTTAACGAAGTGTGGATGCTCCGCTTGCTACTGGAGCAGCTTCTCCAGTCGACTATTTACGTCCCGTCGTGCGTCAAACTTTTCACACAGGTGAAGTTGGCACCGCAAACCAAAGAGTACAAGATAGAGGACTGCCCTTCCTCTCCTTTACCGATGCCAAGGCTCGAAGACAAAGAGAACCGGGCTTTTCTCTAGCCACTAGAGTAGAGTCATAGAGCCATCAAGATAGCCCTGTAGATTCGTTCCCATATTGAATTGATCCGATCGTACCTACCCTACCTTCTTGCCATCCCGCTCCTTCGTTTAGTAGTCTACCGCAGCTTTCCTTGATTGGGTAGCCCCCTCGGGCATGCTCTGCCCCAAAGGCTAAGGTCTTTCGCTTGTACGTACATCGGCGGTGCTAAGTTGCCTAAGAAAGAAGACTGCCCTAACGACTACCGAAAGAAAGAGAAACAAAATGAAGTATACGAAAATAATCATTTTTCGGGAGGTCAGGTAGTTGTTAGGGCACTGCCAGTCGAACTGTTCGGCAGATTCCCTCTCCCTTGTAGCTATATAACATAAATCGAGAATTTCACAACTCCGGAAAGGAATCGAATGATTACGAGATAGACAATGAGACAAAGCCAAGAGGGGAGAGCACTTAGACAATTCACTTTGAGTTAGTTTATCCCTTTTGTCGGCCCCTAGGTACCTCACTCTCGTCTTCACGGAAGCGCAGGAAGCACAAACGTCTCTAGACTTCCATTTTCCTATCTTGTTTGGAGGCAGGACGCAAAAGCTAAAGAACTTGGCGGGGGCAGCCCTCGGCCCGATCATCCAATTCGCTCCAACAGCCTTTCCCCTTTTAAGACTTTCCTTAGCTAGGTTTTTGCCTCTTCACTTTCTATATTTCCATACGATTACATAAGTAACTCAGTGCTCACCCCGCCCTCCAACAGCTGCACGCCGAATTCTTTTCTTTTCTTGCCGCTCTTCCGGCTCGTCCGTGCTTTCCGAGCATATGATACATTATAGCCCGCGGGGATGTCAAATTACGGCCCGCTGTCGCTTCGAAGAATCTTAACTGTGGAAGCGTTCCCAGTTCTTCCCAATCCTGGTCTCGCTTTTCATTTTGGTTGAGGACTTTCTGATCGATCCGCCTTCCGGCAGTTTCCTTTTCTCTCTAGTTCCTCCTGTCTTTATAGGGCTTTTCTCCAACCTCTAATCCCGCTAACTCCGACGAACTCCTTAACTATTGGAATAAACGAATTCCTTCACTCCGGAAGATTCACCGGCCACTAGATCGATGAAGAATCTCTCCAAAATCTGCTCTTTGATCAGTGATTCACCGGCCACTAGATCCAGGGATCCCACCTTATTCTCAAACCTGGTGGCTCGGTTGATTGGCACTCCTGTAGGCTCATCTTGCATACAAATTCTGGGGGTCCCAGGTCCTGCATCCACCAAGAAAATGTCTTCCCTTAAGCGTAAAACTTCAGATTGTAAGGCGTTTCCACTATATAAGAAAAAACTGGAATTAGATCTTGGAAATGATCGACTCAAATAGATGCTCATCAGTTGCTTTTTTTTTTCCTCCTAGTCCTATTGATCAGAAGCATCCAGCAGCGCCACGCCAGTAGAAAGAGTGTTGCTACTAAGCGTTGCTGCTGTTGGGGAACTCGGTAGAAGCGATTTGCCGCTTCCGCCTCTGACGGCTTCACCTCCCCCTATATAGAATCCAAAATGAGTCCCCTCCCGCTCAGTCCAGTCCGAAAATCCTCTTCGTGATTTCCAAGAAGTGACAAAGAAAGAATAGGAGAAAGGACCAACAACATCGGTTGTCTTTGTAAATGACTCGGAAATAGGAGGCTCGAGAGACCTGTACTGTAAGGGATTCTTCCTTCCAGCCTTGCCTTGAGAGTTTAGCATTCTTCTTCTCTTCTGTGCGAAGAACTTCCTTCTGTCTTCCCTGGTGGGCGTATACCCCAGCCCATAGGTATCTTTCTTGTCTTTCACTTCAATAGGATCCAATCTGCCTTGCAAATTTCGGCCCAGCCCCGATTCAAGCTTGTACCCATTGTCTAGCATGATTCTAGCAACCATCACACTATTTGCAGACATCTTCGGCTCACGTCTATGAACCTTCTGCCACGTAGTTAGCTTGGACTATCTCAAATGCCTGGAACGCATTAGGTGCTATACTGTTCTCGACATCTATCTAAGGAATTGCCGGAGATCGGAGGACTGTCAGACCTTCCTCTGCGTTCACTGTAACCAGAAAATCTTTAACAACATACTTGATCTTCTGATGGAGACTCGAAGGGACTGCACCTGCAGAATGAACCCACGGTCGCCCTAGCAGGAAATTATAGACTGAAGGGATGTGTCCAGCACTTGGAATGTAACTTCAAAGGTACCAGGCCCGATCTCTGCTGGAAGATCAAGGTCGCCCAGAACTTCTCTTTTTGAACCGTCAAAAGCACGGATTGTCATGTTGCTGGGGCGGATATTCTACTTATCTATCCCTAGCTTCTGAATAGTGATCCGCGGGCATACATGTTGGGCCGAACCATTATCAACCAGTACTCGCGCTACTACCATGTCCTTTATCATTACCTGCATATGTAATGCCTTATTGTGACCTGTACCCTCCGGTGGAAGTTCGTCATCGGTGAAGGTAATAGTATTAGACGCCTTCCTACCAGGTGTAGAAATTTCTCCATAGATATGTCTGTAGGCATATGCGTTTCATTCAGTATCTTGAGCAGTGCTGAGCGGTGTACTTCTGATGCTATCAGTAATCCCAGTATAGATATCTGTGCAGGCATGCGATGGAGCTGTTCCACTACTGTATACTCACTCTTGCGGATGATTTTGAGAAACTCTGCGACCTCCTCCTCAGTCACTCCCTGCTTGACTCTTTCTTCCAGAACTGGTGTTTCACCAACCTTTTTTTGCCCATAC